GTAAATAAGAAGACTGTTTGCGAAGAAACAGGAATAAATATTCGTATTCATATACATAAGAATTATGTAAGAACCAAAAGAATCTTTTCTTTCTTTTTGAAAAGACGTAAATGGATTTATTTGAAGTAATGAGACTAGTCAAATTATGATATTCGTGGAAAAACAATCGCAATAAATGCAAAGAAGGAACATCTTTGATCCAACATTGAAGAATTTGAACCAAAATTTCCAGATGGATGGGATGGGGTATTATTAGATCTGACACATAATTTAAATGTGATAATTTATCCTCTAAAAATGGAAATATTGAATGAATAGATCGTAAATTCTGAGATTTTGGTATTGTTTTTTCTTCAAGGAAAAAAACAAATCGCGACGAGAATGGAATTTCCAGAATAACTCCAAAACCCTCTGATATCATTCGAGAAGAAAAATGAGAAGAAAAATAATTCTTGTGCCCCCAAAATCCATTTTGGTTAGAATCATTCACCGAAGAAATCAAAGATTTCTGTTGATACATTCGAGTAATTAAACGTTTCACAAGTACTAAACTAGATTTATTGTCATAACCTAAAATTTCCGCAGGTTCAAAACTATTGAAGCTATGATAATGAGCAAGTGAGTAAATATACTCCTGAAGGAGTAACGGATATAGGAAATTTTGTTGACGAAATCTATTTTTTTTCAACCTAAATATCCTTGTAATTCTGTCATTTAAATACATTTCTAATGTAACCAAAAAAAGGAGGCACTTCTTGTGTTATGAAATGATACATAGTGCAATATGGTCAGAACGGCGTATGTTGTATATTGTTTCTATTATACTAAAATAATATTGATAATAACAAACTTATAACTATAATAAAATAGAATAAGAATATTCTTATTCTAATATTCTTTATTCTAAGAAAGAACTCTAATATAGACTAGTATTATTATTATTATAGACTATGCACTGTCTATACTTTTATAGACTTTTATACTGTACTGTGATGTAAAAAACATAATGATAAATTAAGAAGTAAAAGATTATATTATATAAAAGTAAGAACAAATAAAGAATATATACCCCGGAGACAGAGAGCCCAATCTACAGATATTTTTCTTTTCCCTTTCTATCCAATTTTGTTTTCTTTTCCTTCTTCATATCTTCATATAAGAAGGATAACAATAAAATAAGAAAAAGGGTAAAAATCTTTTATTTTAGCAACCCAATCACTCTTTTGACCTTGGAAAAAGATTATTTTTTATCACTATACTATTTCTTCTACACATCCGTCTCCAATCCACAATAAAAAATAATTAGGATTAATAAAAAAAAAGAATCAATGGTCCACTCACAGTTCACAAGAGAACCTTTTTCCACATAAGGCACTAATCTATTTTTAACGTATATTTAGTCATTTTATCGGGGAATCATTCAAATTAAGAAGGTAAGCTCGTTGCTTTTTTGTCTTACTCGAATTGGAGCCATAAGGCTCTATCCATTTATTCACTAGACCAAAAATACTTTTAATGAACTTAAAAATTTTTAGAAAAAGAAAAATTCTCGTTCTATTTCTATTATTAGTACTAGAAATATTCTTTTTCTATGATTATCTTATTATTTTTTCTATTCTTTTTACGACATGCTTCTTTTTCCATTCATTACCTTTCAGGATCAGTCGCGGTCTTATAAACTCTACCAAAAGTCTAGACGAATTCCTTCATCCAAATGTGTAAAAGATCATAGTCGCAATTAAAAGCCGAGTACTCTACCGTTGAGTTAGCAACCCGGATCAATATGAAGTGTAGATATGATCGAAATAAAAATAAAATACAGCAAACTCATATCTTTTCCTAAAGTGAGGGAAAGATCCAATAGGGGATGAAATGGGGATAAAAAGATCTATTTATTTATATTTATGATCAAATTATATTTGTTTGAGACGTCATTGTCAATATGAATGGACTCTTTATAAAACAAATCTATCTCTAATTTATAGAAATTTGTGTTGGATTAGCACAAAATAAAGAAGAAAAAAAGAATAACTTTGAGCGGAAAAAAAAGAAGGAATAGAGATAGAAAAATAGCGGCTTTATTCAAAAAAAAGAGAAAGGTACAATACAAATATAAGAAATAAGAAAGATTACCCCCCTTGTTGGGGGGTTCCACAAACAAAAAGCAATAAAAAAATAAGAATAAAATAAGTATGAATAGAACAAGAAAAGAAGAAAAAAATAAAGTAAAAAAAGGATAGGATAACTAGTACCTATCTTTTTTTACTTTATTCATAAAAATCCAAATAAACTTGAAATTCTCTAAAGAATTCTGCCTTCCTTAAAATAGAATAAACAATTCCTGTGGGTTGAGCACCTTTTTCAAGTAAATCTAAAATAGCAGGAACATTTGAATAAGTTTGTTTCTTTATCGGATCATAAAAACCAACTTTTTGAAGATCTCTTCCTTCTCTTCGGGATCGAACATCGATTGCAACGATTCGATAGATGGCTCATTGGGATAGATGTAGATAAAAAATGCCCCCCTAGAAACGTATAGGAGGTTTTCCCCTCATACGGCTCAAGAAAAAAATGATTCTAATTTCTATAATTTATCTTTCTATCTCTATTATAGATAGAAAGATAAATGGATCCATAAAGAATTAGACTGTAATTTGAGCCTTTTTTTTTTACTTCTTTACAGAAAAAGAAATTTCATTCGTACTCCTAACTCAAGTTGGGTAGTTTTGAAAGAGTTCGAAAGAAAATTTTTAGAATTTATTGAGCTGTCTCTAACCTATTTTTTTGTCTCATTTCGGATCTATTTTTTTTACTCATTCTGATCCAATTGTTGAGACAAGTGAAAATAGTGTTTCCTTGTTCCGGAATTTGTTGTTTTTGCTTTGCATTTTGTGAAATCATTAGGTTTATACATTACTTTGATGATCCTTACTCCTTTTCAAAAAGGCAGCAACATACCTTTTGTTTTTTATTATTTCTACGGAAAGGGGAAAAATCATACGAAAGATTGATTCCTTTGTGATACACTATTGATCAAAACAGTTTGAAAATTTCGACAAATTTGATTCTTTTTTCATTTCAAACTTGTTCAAATTTGAACCTATCCATTTATCTATATATTTAGATATAGATAATCTATTTACAAAGTTGGTCTAACTTATTGATTGTCACTAACCCTAGATTATTCCCCCGATAAATGAATCAATCATTTTTGCTCGAGCTCCATCATATGCTATACCTTTAGATACCTTTAGTATCTTTATTTAGTAAACCAAGACAAATTAAATTAGGTTCCTAGCAGAACAAACTATGTCGAGACAAGAGCATCTTCATTCGTATAGAAAATGGTGGATGTCATAATCCACAGCCAACATGTCCTTCAAGTCGCACGTTGCTTTCTACCACATCGTTTCAAACGAAGTTTTACCATAACATCCCTCTAATTTTATTTTAAATTGGAACCGTATGCAATTGATTCAATATGGAATAATGAATAGTCATTGGTTGAACCGATACATAATAATAATATAAACTGAAAAATAAATGTTTATCCGGAAAGGATTTCACTTAAGATTCTTCCATATTATAATATCACATGAAAAAGAAATCAGTTTTAAGCAAACTTATTTACATCTTCAACAGATCTTTCGGAATTGTCCATCATAAAAGATACCTCTTTTCTTAAAAAAAAAAGGATATGATTCTAAGAATGATTCTTAGAATTCAGATTGGATAACATTGTATCCAAAATGAAACAGAAAATCTTTGAATGAAAATTTCAATAGAGAAGAATCTTTCGTTTCTAATGCAAACGATCTGGGACGGAAGGATTCGAACCTCCGAGTAACGGGACCAAAACCCGTTGCCTTACCGCTTGGCCACGCCCCATTTTGATTTGGTCTAAGAAAAACTAAGCTAAATATTGGTTATTGGTCAATAACCAACCAAAAGAAATATCGGACATGTTGTCGCTGGGATTCAACACAATAAATTGAGAATAAAAAAGATTAATTGATCATTACTTAGAATTCAATTAAGATATTGTATGAAAATATAATTCCTTTTATTCTTATTCTTATTTGATTGGAGAATGTAAGGAAGGATTCTTTATTGTGGAGAAGTCAAAGAAAAAGAAGAATTTATTTCTTTTATCTGCCTTTTTATTTTTTTTTAGTTTATCTCAGAAAAACAACTCAATCCAATCTGATAATTTATTATCATTTAAATTTCATTTGAATCTTTAAGAACAAGAAAAAATATTTGTTATGTTTAATATCTTTAGTTTAATCTGTATCTGTCTTAATTCTACCCTTTATTCGAGTAGTTTTTTCTTCGCTAAATTGCCCGAGGCTTATGCCTTTTTCAATCCAATCGTAGACGTTATGCCGGTTATCCCTTTATTCTTTTTTCTATTAGCCTTTGTTTGGCAAGCTGCTGTAAGTTTTCGATAAAAAAAAGATTCTGGTATTTTATATTTTCTATTGAAATTTAATTTGAATAAGGAAAGGGGGCGATGGTCTTTATATTTAATCAGCTTATTTATTATTTTTGTTCTGACCTTTCTTTCCTTTATAAGATCCCATAAAATACCTAATTATAGATATAGATATGGCAAGAAATCTTTGGTAAAAAAAAATACGAATCTTATTACATTAGAAAGAAATGAAAAAAACTTACTTTTTTTTTTTCATCTTTAGAGCGTCATATCAAAATAGTGTATAGTGTGTGTCGTAAAATAGGTGATCTATTTCCTTAAAAAAGATGATCTTATCTTGGAGATTTGTAATGCTTACTCTTAAACTATTCGTTTACACAGTAGTAATATTCTTTGTTTCTCTCTTCATATTCGGATTCTTATCTAATGATCCGGGGCGTAATCCTGGGCGTGAAGAATAAAAAAAGAGATGAGATTGGTTTTTCCTTTATTTTTTCATAGGTATTTCATAGGTAAATGTATAAATAAATGGAATATATGCTAGATAAAGATAAAAGATTCATAAAATAAAAAAGAATAGAAATCTATTCTAATTCTAAAATATCAAGTTATCAGGGGGTCGGAGAGAGAGGGATTCGAACCCTCGGTACAAATAATTCGTACAACGGATTAGCAATCCGACGCTTTAGTCCACTCAGCCATCTCTCCCCATTCCAAATGGGAAATTTATCATGTGATTTAAAACATGAAGTCAAGATTGAGAACAATCTTTATTTTCTTTCAATGATTCAAAACATATTTCTTTCAATAGAAAGAATACCTTAATTCTTTTATTTTGTATAAAAGGTTCATTTTCCCGGCCTGGTTAAGTATAAGTACTGGCCGGGCCAGTACTTATTTTGTTCCAACTAACAAAAATTGTTATTGAAACAAGAAGAATCATTTTCATTGCCATTCCTAATTATTAGAAATAATATAAGATTATGATAGATAATTTATCTTATAAATTATCTATTATTTTTAGATATTATCTATAGTATATCTATATATAGTTATTATAGTAAATTATACTAAAAATTATAATCAATTTGAATATTTAGTATTTCTAGTAAAATTTTTATTTTAGAGTAATATCTAGTAATAGTATTACTAGTATACTAATAATTATAGTACTATTATTTTTCGTCTTTATTTTATAATTAATAAGTCTAAAATTTGGAAATTCATTAATGAAAAACAAATTTTAGACTTAATGAAATTTGAAGTTTAGTATTCTATTCATCTTAATAATTCACTTAACAATAAGGAAGTATTAAGCAAAGAAAAGAAATATATCTTATAAGAGAAAAAATATAAAATAGAAAACACATATTTGTAAAATGAGACTTTAAATCATTTGCTTGTTCTTTGCTTTGAACAAGCTTGAAAGTTTGAGGCCCTATTTACCCGAATTCAGAAATTCTAGTGGTTGGAAGTTTCAAAAAAAAAAATACTTAAAACTTTAGTACACTATTTAAATTTGACTAAATTTTTTTGTATTCACCTATCTTTTTCAAGTTTTCAATCCCGTGCCGCGGCGGAACAAAATACGTGTTACTGCTGAAGTTTTCATGATTCTGATGCTATCTTAACTACGTTTGATTACTTTGTTGGACAAAAGTTCCATTCATATCCAATAATGAATATGTAGCGGGTATAGTTTAGTGGTAAAAGTGTGATTCGTTCTATTAACAACTTAAATAGTTAAGGGGTCTTTCCATTTTTTTTTTTCATATTTCATATTCCGATCAAAAACTTTATTTCTTAAAAAGATTTAATCCTTTACCCCTCAATAGGACATTTGAGGAAAAAAAATACATTCTCACGATTTCTACCCAAAAGGCAATCATAATTTTCATAAAAAATTTGGATTATGGAGTCGAGAAGCATAATTTTTTTGATTGGTTCAATTCTTCCAATTGAATGAGTATGAATAAAGGATCTATGGATGATAGTACAAAACTTTCAATCGTAACTAAATCTTCAATTTTTTCGCAGGGGGATATTGAAGCCAAATAGCTATAAAATGATGGTTTTGGTTTACTAGAACCCTCGGCTTCCTGTTTCAGCTCGGTAGAAACAAAAGTATTTTCCTTAGGATCCCGCGAGTAGAAAAGAAATAGGGAACGAAGTAACTAGACTAGAGACTAGAAAGATTTGATAGAATCCCCCTCTTCTAGAGGGATCATCTAAAAAGCAAGTAGCTTTATATGCATTCGTAAAAAAAGCTGACATAGATGTTATGGATCTCATTTTTTCTCTGGTGGGAATACATAGATCTTCCATAAAGGAGCCGAATGAAATCAAAATATCATGTTCGGTTTTGAATTAGAGATGTTAAAAATGATAAACCAACATCGACTATAACCCCTAGCCTTCCAAGCTAACGATGCGGGTTCGATTCCCGCTACCCGCTATATAATAATTTATTAACTTCATATGATTATGATATACAGATGCATTATCCTTTTTTATATGCATCCTATTTTTTTTTATTGTATTCCCTAAATCCGTCTAATCATTTTTTCTTTTTATGAAAAAAAAAAGTGCGAAAATAGGAATGACGGGCGTCCATTGTCTAATGGATAGGACAGAGGTCTTCTAAACCTTTGGTATAGGTTCAAATCCTATTGGACGCAATTTATTTCTATCTATCTATTCTAGATAGAGAATAGAAAAAAAAAGAAGAACTTTATTTTAATTTTTTTTTAATTTTTAATTAAGAATAAAATAAAAAATACAAGAAAAAAGATCCATTTACATTTTACATTTATGTTTGTTCCTGAAGTAGAAAGAGTTCAATCTGTTCCTGAATAGCTTCTCTTAAAAGGGTTTCAGCTTCTTCGGTGAATATCTTGGTAGAAGATAGAATTTCTTGGAATTTAGGTTTCTTCTTTGTTAAGTAGGTGCGTAACCCAACAAGAAATTTCTTTACCTGTCCAATTTCTAACGCATCAAGATATCCATTTGTTCCGGTGTAAATAGTAGCTATCTGGTCTTCCACCGCGAGAGGGTCTGATTGGGAT